GAAGACAGATTCGCTGATGAAAGAGCTTGAACATTGAAACACAACCCACACCCATTGAGTGCTACGTGTTGATGGGCGCTCCTTGTTCACGGAGCTGCATACCGAAAAGGCGAGAAAGATCGATTTATAAACGTTATTTACCAATATTCTTTCTTGCTTGTGCTTTAAAGTCAAGGGGCCTGGAAATAGGCCTTTTCGAGCTGTTCAATGCCTTTGAGCGGAATGATAACGAGGCCGGAAGGTGCAAATACGATTCAACTGGCCTGCCTTCCCTGACAGAGAAGCTAGCTCTTTCTTTTTGATAGATCGCTCCGCTCTATACCAAAATCTTCAGCATCATTAATGAACCCAGGTCTTACTTTTACGGAAAGGGAAGGGACCCCTCTATTACCACTCTCTTTCTTTAAGAAAAAAAATCAGCAGAACATTTTTTTGACTGTTCCTACGGAGTTGAAATCTTACCAGCATCAAAAACGAGTTCCTAATATAGAATATCTTATATAACTATTTTTCAACCACAATTCGGGATTGGAATGCGACACTCCGCTCGAATCCACCAGTTCTGTAATCCCGTTGCTGGATTTTTGACGAGAAGCAGTACTATGGAAGAAGGCGGTGTGACGATCCGCGCGCGGCGATCGCTGCTTCCAAATTCCTCCTGGTATAGGAGCAATTAGAGGCCACACAAAGTTTCCGTCGTGCTTGATTGAAGTGGTCAAGGGAATTGTAAGCCTCCATTGCTTAAAATCCAGCAAGGAGTGAGGTGGGCTCGATCTGCCTAAATACCTAATAATAAATAATTATGAGTTTGGACTTCCCAAATTTAAGCTTTGTGAACAAAACGAAGAGTTCCATAGAATTGAGCTTGGGACCACCAACTCTTGATGAAACCCGGGAGGTTGGGATGCGGAAGCCACATCATCTCAAATAATAAAGGAGCCTAAGCTTGGAAACGTCGAGAAAGCTTTTAGCATAATTTGGGGGTTAAGAGATGGATCGGGAACTAGCTCCTTGGATGGGGAAACGTGATGTCCCAATCATGGGATATCAGAAAGCGATCTAACCTGCGCTGAATGTTTGCTTCACCTTGTTGGTCCAAGTAACGTCATATCCTCCCAGAGGAGCAGACTGGCCATCTGAATGAAGTCAGCAAACTCCTCCATGCTACTGTCAATGCCGGAACTGCCACCCTTTTTATCCGCCAGAAGAAAGGTCGTGTTGAAATCCCCACCCGGAGAGATGACAACTGACGCACGGATAGCAGTTCTTCCCATAAGAGTCTACGCCCAGCTAGAGAGGTTTGGGCGTAAACAGCCGTGACCATACATCTCCAATTTGTTGCTGCATGATAGAGCTTTATAGTTATGGAATGCTGACCCTCCCCCTCCATCTCTTTGTGCATCATATCGTGGAATAGGGCGGTCATAGCCCTCTGATACGTAGCACCGGTGTTTTTGAGACCAAAGGGCGCTTTAGCTTATTTAATAAATAAGGGTGTGATGAATTCTCCCGATCTTCTTCCGCCATCAACATCTGGTTATATCCTGAGAATCCATCCATGAATGACAAGATTCCGTGACCTGTGGTATATTCAACTAGGATATCAATATGGGGGAGGGGGCAAGGGAAAGAATCTGTTCTGGGGTGGCACGCTTTAAGTGATAAGGCAGGAAGGCGTACGATGGATGGACCGCCCGATGATCACTTCTCGAATGAAGATGGAAAGACTCCTTGCCCAAGACGCGGCTGAACCAAGACGGTACGGAGGGAATGTTGACTCCTCCTCATCAATCAAACAGGGCTTGATATGCTATTCATTGGGGAACCGTGACTTGACTCACTCAAGTGAAGAGAGAAGTGCGGGTAGGTTGCTCTGAGGGTAGGATAACAAAGGAGAGGCTACTTATGGATTTACATTAAGATTCACGGGACCTGACGCGAGCTTTAAAGTAAGCGGGGGAACGTTATTTCAGTAGGGCTTGTTCCACCTCGTGAACCGAACTACGTTGAGCCTGTCAGGAAGCTCACCCGGATACAGAGCAGAAGAGCTAATCGGCTTTGTCGATCGTTCCGAACTTCGCATTATCATATATAAAGTAGTCGCCTTTCCCGGCCGGCCTCGCTTTCTAACAACGAGAACTTGATTACCGCGCGAGAACTCTGCAATAATAGAATATAAGCGTATCTGGTATTAAGGCGCTTGCGCCGTAGGATGGGCGGCTGGAATGAATCCTTAGTGCGGGAAAGACTAAGGCAAGCGCGTAGCATAGGCAGACTTATAGGATAAGGCTGTGCGTGTGAATCCCAACTAGAGAGCTCCTTTTAATTCTATTTCTATAAAGAGCTACTCTAAAGCCTATTTTATTGGTCACTTTTCAGTCGAAAGGCTTTCAGTTTCAGAGATCACTTTTTTTCAGGCCAAGACCGTAGGAAGTGGGGGGAACTTCCACTTATCATTCAGGAGCGGGAAGGGAAAGATGAATTAAGCGGTCATCGAGATCTTTACAGAAAAGCATTACAAAAAATTCAAAGCCATGAACAAAACAAAGGGGATTGACTGAGAAGTAGAGCTAAGCGATCTATTGAATGAAGGGCAAGAATGAATGGACTGATTGATTGCCCCAGCTCAAAAGTTCGGGTGAGTGGTGGGCTTCTTTGGAAAAGTGACGCTTCTGTCTTTTTTCATCTTTTATTTAAAATTTACAATGAAGTCTTTTACAATTCCGCATATGTGTCAGAATCTCTCCCATGTTCTTGAAGATCGCGTAAAATGAATTCCGAACGATCCAATTGCTCACGAAATGAAGTGAGATTATGCGTATAGGAGATATGTTGCTCTCTCTTGCATAAGATTCTGAGTCAATCATATTGACTCTATCTTTCAAGAAAGAACTTATATGTTCTTCCAGAGGGCTGGAGCTAAAGAGACGGGAGTTCTGAACGAGAGCTTGTACTTCTCTGTCATGACGACATTGATCGATAAATAGCTGATGGGCTTCGCCTCGCATAATGGTAAAGATCCAAAGCTTCATGATCGAGTTGGTCTAAAAACCACTTTCTCCGGAAACCGCTGCTTCATCCAACTGTTCCTTCACAATATTCGAATAATATAATATCCCGCCAGGCAGATAAGAAAATACCCTTCTTCCGGCTGCCGAATCTCCTGAAAGAGGTTGGCTTCTCTCTCTGCATGTGCTACTCGAAACGGAGGAACCGCCTCGGTTTGAAACTAAGGAATGAGCTCGTGGGGAGCCCTTGGCGTGGGTTCCCTCTTCGCCCTTGGGGAACCATTCCTGCTCTCCTCTGGTGGTGGACCCTTACAACCATTGCAGCATCCCTGGAGTTTATCCTAGGCGCTCTTCACCACCTCAGCTGGGCACTACTTCGCCCTCTTCTTCTTCGTCAATGGTCCCCGGGTTTCCCACTTGTTAAGGACCTTCTAAGCTCGGTCCCGGTTTAGATTAGACTACCAACCTGAGGCTCAACTGGTGGACTCCGACTCAAATTGGAATTATAGCGAGTTCCGTCGGCAAAGCGTTGTATATGGACGAGCTCACGGTGTCGAGGTCGAGACTCACGTATGCAAGAGTTTGCGTTGAGATTGGTGTGGATGCGCCTTGCACGGAGGTTGTTGACATTTATGTCAATGGGAATTGTTACCACCATCCAATACGAGAAAAAAATGGGTTCAGAAAGGGGGAAGAAACAGGCTGGTGATAGAAAGCAGAATGAGAAGCAACCGGCTGAAGACACCACCACTTCTACTCGAAAAAATGCTGCTCAGTCTGGCCGAAGGTTCGGAAGAGCCGGTTTCAAACAAATTAAAAGCTCTCGACTCAGATTATAATCCAGGCCTGGTAGTACACTCCCAAGCTACTGTCCATAGAAAGATTTCTCATGTTGGATCTCAGTCGAGGCAAGTGGATAGGCCATCTACCTCTGGTAAAAAGGGAAAATCCGTTGCTCCAACACCAGATCATGGTCCACCCCGGATTGAAGAAAACAAGCACTCTGCTACCATGGTAAATGAAGCTGTTGATGCATCTTGCTCAGCCTTAGGGACTGAGGAGGCTATTTGACCCCTCCCCAATCCCCATGATACTCGGAATGTGGAAGATTTTAGGGAACAGATGTTTTACCTGCCTCGCAAAAGGCGCTTGCGTTTTGGGTTATTCCTGGTTGGTAAATCACTTTAGAAATTTAATATCATAAAAGACAGGGCTTTCTTGCTTCAGCATGTGAGGGAAATGCCCCGGGTACCGAAGTTAGCGGACAGAGAGGGCTAGGGTGAGTAAGGTAAGTATGGAAGGCGCGGTTCGGTTAATGCCACATTGATCTGCTCATGGGTCGAGTAATTCTACTACGAATCTAGGAGGAAAAGTCCTCTTATCTCACCATAAGACTTTTGACTCAAATCATGGCATTCATTCCTACCACTTTTTTGCTTTCACCATGGAATTTTAATAACAAAAGTAGGAGCTAATTTCATTGTTTTGATTGTTCGGCTCGGCCTAGCCGCAAGCGCCTTTTTCTTCAAACTACCCTAAGGGCCCAGAGAAGAGGAGTGTCCGGGCATCCAGCCAATTGAACAGCCGACACCCTTGGAGGATTCCACTCATGATTGTCAACTCCTCTATTAGTAATATAACTTACAATATAGTAATGATCGCTCAGCCCATTTCCATATATAAAATTATCCTTCATCATTAATTCTTCATATCTCTCTTTGCTACAGAGCTCGCTTACAGTACTTTCAGGATTTATCCCAAATCTACCGTAGAGTGAGTTCATAAGTATCTTATATACAAATGACATGGCTTCATCACCAACCTTTTTAGCTTCTAGTCTGCTTTCATATAGGTGTGAGACAAAGCTATCAAATGGACTAGTCTTTTTACTCTAAAACAAATAACCTCTTAGTGGTCTAATCTGGTAACCTAAATCACGGGCATATATCAACTCTTCGCTATAAAACACTCCTATGAATTTCCCTGTAGGGAATCTCAAAGTATTATGATTATCCCTATATGGCAAGAAAGGTCGAGTGATATGACTAGGACAGATAATATATGCTTCAATGAATCCAAACAAGTTATCCAATTCCTGTCCTTCCAAATTATTATACCATACAGGTACACCACCAGGCATAGGAAAATTCTTCATGATATATGGATACAACGAATTAACGTCATAATAGTATAAATTCTCACCATATGGCTTAAACGTATCAGTATGACCTCCATAGTACCCACGCCTGATGAAGGTATCTTCGTTTCTATTAGGTATATAGATAGGCCAATAAATTTCATCATAGTACTTCATACGAAAGATAGTCATGGCTAGAGCAGACAATGTTAATACATCCTCTATATCAACATGGTAATTAGTCCAATAAAGCTCTTGAGCCTTAACCATCACACCTCCTAACAGACGGATATCCTGTCTTAGATATTCCAACAAATCATCACTCATATTCATAAGATTAGAGACTTGTACTTCATGATGTGGTATGGATCCTTTATTACCTAATTGAGGACATAATGTCTTAGCCAATGATGCTAGGCTACTAGGGAGCAATGTGCATGAATCTCTGAAACGGAAGATAAGCTTCTTTCCTTTATACACTTTAATCTCGTAAAGCATATGATTCCTTATCAGTGGTAAGACTGTATACATACCTATACGATCAGCATAATACTTCAAAAAGAGAATTCCATCAAATCGTGCTTATGGAAATATACTGTGCGAATACCTTTATTAACCTTTACAACTTCTTCTATAGAATTTATAAATTCTAATAACAGAATTTGACTCCTATCTTCAAACTGAGATATGAACAAAACGTGTGACTCACTGAAACGGATTTCAATCTCATAATCTTGCTTTAAACTAACATCATCACCAGGATAAACTACTAAATAACCAGCAGCGTAAGGTACATGAATATCATTTATTAAAACAGTCTCCGTATCAGCAACAATGAAAGGCCTCAATTTCTTAATCTTAGATTTTTAAGCAGTTAATTAATTAGAATAAATACGCTTTCCACACTTCATGGATTTAGCTTTAGGTATTTCACTACAACTATAGCCTAAAGTGAGTTCACTCATAATAGATGCAAGAAGCTCATTATCAGAGATTATTGGCCAGTTTATTTCTTCTATAGATTTGTTATCTACATAATATATCCGAATAAAAAAAGAATATATTGAGGTCTTATCATATTTCTCAGCTCTCTCTCTTACAATTTTATAAATCTTAGCTAATATATCTTTTTTAGGCAAAGGTTTACCACTTAAATCAAACAAAGGTATAGCATTACCTAAAGTATATGACACTACTCCTAAAGGAGTTTCCATGACATAACCCATAGTGAAAGCCCCTTAAGCATATTTCAATAAAAATCTTATAACAATCAATGAAATAACTTCACAGTCAACAACTTGAGGATATTGGTCTTTAAAATAAGTTTCAGCTATAATACAGAATATATAAGTTTACATTTCTCACACCCAATAAAATCCTCAGATCGCGTTTTGGTCGACCTTTTCACTCTCGAGTGCCATAAGGAACTTCACTACGGGAACAATACAGACTTATGGAGAGATCCGTCGGCGGAGTAAAAGCTTAATATGGCTTAGGGACCGGGTCATCTTAGTTTCACTTCGTTACGGGAATAGAAGACTTCCTCAAGTGCCTCTTCCAAGCAAAAGATCGATAGGTCAACAACTTCGATTTGGTACCGCAACCCTTGCTTCTCTTGTTTCTGGAAGAATAAGTCAAATATCTGCTAGAGAAGAAACAAGATCTAGGGCTAGTTTTTGTATGGATCCTAGCCTGTGAAAGCGAGAACGTCTGGAGGAGGATACTGATTGTCGTTCCAATAAGGGATGGAAAGGTGTGGTTAATAATAGGAAGTAAAGTCTCGAGAAAAGAATTCCCAAGTTTAGACAGTTGTCTAGGTAAAGAAATACGGGGAAGAGAGAGAAAGGAAGCGGGCATCACAATCGAATTCTTTGTCACTTTTTCCCCGCAAGCAAAGGCAGGTCGCCTGCATGGAGTTTGAAGAAGGGTGGATTGAATCCTAATCTGCTATACTAGCAAGTCGAGATACTGGTCCGCCTGCTTTAAAGCGATTGTTCGCGGTGATTGATGAAGCGGCGAAAGTCACGGTTGCTAATGCGCACTCACTAGAAAAAGATTCTACGACAGGGACTCCATTCTTTGAAGTAAGGGGAACTCACTCAGTAGGGGAAGAAATAAAAGGTTGATTGGAAACAACGCGTTGAACGCCCAGAGTCGGCTTCAGCCAAATAGACAAAATGGAAAGCTTCATTACCATTCGAGAAATCCCATCGGCTCAACTCTCCTTAATGCGCAAATGGCTAAGCTTCGCTTCCTTCATTCGTCATCCCAAGAAGAAATCAAATCTTGATTTCCAGCTGTCCGAAGCAAAACAGCAGGAATCGGCCATTCAAGGTACCCCTAAATGAGCAGCAATCCTGGAAGGAAGGCGGTCTTTATTTGTGGAAGGGAAGCGTCGACTAAAAAGATGCTTAGTGGGGCAAAGAGATTCGAAGGTTCAGAGATGGACTAGAGTTAACAATAGGCCGATCGACGATTAACCTTTTTATTTGAGACCGTGGGAGCACAGATAGATTTAGGAAATGCTTGATCTGACCATAGTTTAGGAATAGGTACGGTACTTAAGCGGAAGTGGAGCGAAATGCTTCCCGTCGAAAGAAGCACAAGCGAAACGATACCTAGATCCGGCTGGGAAACTACAATGTTGCTTAGGTTACATTAGCAATAAGTACTTTAACCATTTTCTTCTATTTTATTCTCTATGGGCGTCGAGTGCCTTCCTGTTCGCTTAGCTCTTTCGTCCCTTCCTTTTCTATGGTTACCCGGAATCAGTACCAAGTCAAGTTGACCTGGAATCTTGCGGCTTGATCCTTTAACCATGTTTTGAAATAAGGCGCTTGCGTTGGCTTAGTCTTCAGTAAGCCTGAAAGGACTCGGACAGTTAGACCTCATCTACTGCGCACTCCTCTCGCGCTTAAAGCTCAGCTCAACGCTTTCTTTCTCACATTCTACTAATACTAATGGAATCCGCTCTTTTTTAATCAACTAATTAGAACTAATTACATAGATGATCTGCCTGCTCCCTTACTTGAAGAACATGATTTCCATTTGTTAATTTAAATAAAACATTTCGATCAACTAATTGCGTGCGTAAGTAATCACTGAACGGGCGTTGCGAATGGACTCATTGCAATCAATTCTGAGATTCCTTCGCTAGGGAAGGGGCTGGGCCTCATAGCGAAGTCACCTTTCGTGGGCCCTTGATCTCGTATAGTTCGGTGCAATATCTGAACTTCTCACTTTCGAGATTGGGATCTGAACTTCTGACTTTCCAGATTGGATGGCTTGCTATTGGCTTGCTTCGCGGAGTCACTTAAGGAACGAGACTAAAGACTTGACCGAGCTGAAGTGACCCGAGAGGAGCAGTACATATGGCGCGAGACTGGGTGAGAATCTCTAGGTCGAAATGGGCGATCCAGCCTCATAATGAGAAATTCTAGATGACCCTCCCAAAACTTGAAAACAACCTTCTACAAGCCCGGAGCGAACCTATATGTCATGCGAGCTCAAACTCGTATTTCTTATTTAGGAAGGCCGCTCAGTCAGAAAGAATCTGTAAATGACTACAGCTAGCTCAAGCAATTGATCTTAGCTTTCAGGGGATAGACCTTCTTTAGAGGAACTTAGATAGAAATTGGTAAGATAGAGAGCATTAAAATAGGGCGCTAGCTTTCTAGTACGCACTTCGAGAAAGAGTTTTTTTTAACCTCTAACCTTACGGCTTTCCTTCTGCACCCACGGCCTACCTACCGGTCGCCTATAGAAAGAAGCTACCTTCCCCACCTTTTTGACATGGGAAGCGAGGCTTTCCTTCTTATGAAGCGGATGCTGATGATGAAAGAGCTTCTTCGGATGCTTCTTATTTACAATACCTTGGTTCCTTAAGTTGGTTGATTGTTCCTGGTTTGATCCCCAGGTTATAGGTTCCTGGCGAACTTAGATGCTTGCTTAGCCGCGCCCACCTTGCTCACGAAACCCGTTGATTGAATAAGCCTTACTTGCCCCTCATCTATCTCCGGTCTTTCCGAAGTCAAAGAATAAGTCACAGTTATTGATATAGAAGTACGTCACATCTTGTGGAAGAAAGAGTTGGAAGTATCTCCCATTGATTGCTTACCGCTATAATTACCACATCGCTTATGATATATCTTGTGATATATCAGTTGAATAATGCCTCCATCACCTGGACCAGACCAGCGGGATCGTGTACCTGCCTTCCATCTTAGTTATAGTTCCGGAACCCGCCCTTACTTTCAAGGAAGGCCAATTCCCTCGGGGCCTTGGAGTTTGGTCTTGGTCAACAAAAAAATAAGCACGGTCACGACTTTAGGAGGGAGGGGGCATACTAAGTTTATATTCAGTTAGATTAAAGCAGTAGGATCAATATTGCCATTACCGAACATCTTTCTGACAAAGAACGTGATTAATCTCCAGACTAATCATCTTCATCTCAAGCCTACTCATCATTGGCTTTTCAGCCACTTTTAAATTCCTTCGGAACCTCTACTTTGCCCTAAAATGACCACCGTTGACTTAGCCTCAATAGCAGGACCTAGCCGCATGGCTAAGACCAACTTGGGGGAAGGAAGTACGAGGGTGAGAGCCAGAAGAAGGGGAGAAGAGAAGAAGAGCACCAACGAAAAGAATTCGCCTAGCTCTAAGTAGGATCTTTAGCTAAGCTAGCCTGCGCTTAAAGCTCTTGGAGAGCTTCTGTGGCTACGGATCTAACACCACTCCTTTCAGTCCTATCGGATGAGAATTCTGTGAGGAGCCTGCCTAAGGGACGACCTAGATAGATTCACTGAACTATCCGATCTTGGGATCAATTTGTAAAGCGTCGGCTCTTTGCGAACCTTTAAAAGTTATCCCCATGCCGATCCTCCTTCTTTCTGGTTGTTGAGGAGCTCCGTTTTGGTTAGTTTAAGAGCTGCGGGAAGCAGGCGATCGTAGTGAGGACGACAGCCGGGAGTCACGATCGATAGTGAGGGCTAACCAAACTTTTGAGAGAGGCCTCCTTCATTTGAAAGAAGGCGCATTTTTTTCGTTGGACTCCTACGCCACCAGTCTTGTTTCCTCCTGGCCCAGTAGTTCCGCAACTATTACCATGGTTGTTGCCAACGGGGATCCTCCATTCCGAAAGGTAACGGGGCCGGCCGTTAGGTAGGTAAGGAGCTTTTCCGGGAAGTCGGGTTAAGTTAGGCTTAGTCAAGAAGAGCCAGAAAGCTCGCACAAGAAAAGTTTGGGCTAAGGTACTGCTATTGAACCCTGCCTCTGAGAGCTGCGATGGGGAACGTACTTGAGCGCTAAGGCCCATTCACTTTCAGGGGACATAGAAGACGAGCCAATAGGCTCCTAACACAGCACTAAGGGGTACCTCAAATAGCGCGCCTCGTCGTTCTATAAACATAGCGAAGTACTCACGCCTCCAGTAAATGCTGGTGGTACCAACGACTGAAGTACTTTCCATCAGCTAAATGGAGTAGCTTCCCTTACACGCAAGCGTCTTACTGCTTAGGCCATGCATTGCTTCCGGCGACACCATTCATGGGCGATAATCTTAGTTGTAGCTATACGACTTCTGTAGATCCAGGAACTGGAACTGTTAAAAAAGGTGGCTTTTCGGCCATTATCCAAGAAGGGACTAGGAGCCGCCTAATCGAACTACTCACTTTGATCGCGACTCCCTACAGGTCATCCTCACATAGTTCGCCTCTCATTCTCAATTCCAATCGTTCAATGACTACGAATATAAAGGATCCTTTCCTTTATAGGAAATAAAGTGGGTCAACTTTCTTTCGCATTACTCACGACATGGATTCGAACCAATCAAGCTACGTTCCCTTCGTACGTAGATCGTGTGTCAAACTAATAATAGATAGGGCGAGCGAGGGTCCCACCCCCCACTCCCTCGCTCCATTCACTTCTGCGGGAATGCTTGAGCGAATGGCCTCCCCTTCACTACAGGTATTTGAATCCTGCAGCTTCGAGTACTTTTGACACTATTAGAATTAGAAGACGAATGAGATCAGAAACGCCATCATGGGGGCAAACGATGCAATAGCTTCGGTTAGAGCAAAGCCCAAAATGGCATAACCAAATGATTGTTTAGCCAATGATGGATTTCGCGCCACGGAATGAATCGAAGAACTGAGGACGTTTCCAATACCGACAGCAGCTCCCGCTAAAGCAATTGTAGCAGCTCCAGCACCTATTGATTTTGCACCTTCTAACATAAGGGGAGGATCATTCTCCTCACGCAAGCGCCTTCGCTTTTCCTTGATTCGGCGTCGATTCCTCTTCTCCACGTTACTTTTTCGGGCATATCGATAAGTATAAGGGGTAATTTCTAACAAAGTTTTGGTGTTGTTGATTCCTATGTGTAGTGCTTCTTCCCCTATGTCACCTATTAGTACTAATAGAGTAGACTAGGATTGACCTGCTAGAACCTATAGGTGTAACCTTTCGCTCAATACGAAAATCGACGATTGAAGCATCTGAGGCCGCTCGAGGATACACGACAGAAGGCATTGTTCTATCTCCAAACTTCAATTCACCTTCACTAATTTATTTCCATAATTTCTTTTTCTTTCTATCTTGAACCAAAAAAAATATATTAAAAAAGTAACCATCATTGTTTGTTTGTATAACGTGTATACACACACTATAAAGTCGAAATAGAAAAACTTATGGAACAATTCATCCATTTGTAATAAATAGATCTATGGGGTAGGTAATTAGAGGAGTTGCCGTTGAGAAATCTGGGATTGGAAAAGATTTTCATATAGAACCTTAGTCCAAATGTAACTATAGTATAAAATATAGATCCTTCGGTTGATTTATTCTAAGTTAAGTCATTGGTCTTATCGGGTATATATAATATAATAATATATTTATATATAATATAAGATCGTCGTCTTAACAAATATTAATGGATATCCCCCGTTTCCTTAACAAGAATGAAAGTTTTTTCTTAAGAATTTAAGGAATATTTTATTTTTATTTGAAGATTTTAGGAAAAGTTTGACATTTCCATTAGAATAGATTGGTTGTACCTGTACTGCTTTAATATGAATGACTCGCTATTCACTCGGTTTATGGTCAATAATAAGATGTTGTTATAGAGGAGAGATGGCCGAGTGGTTTAAGGCGTAGCATTGGAACTGCTATGTAGGCTTTTGTTTACCGAGGGTTCGAATCCCTCTCTTTCCGTTTCTGTACCTTCACCTAATTAACCAAGGTTACTTAACACAATGTATCAAATAAGTTGATGAACTGTCACTAAACTCAAAAAGAAAGAAGAGAAAGAACTGGGCGCCTACATAACGGGTTGCTTGCTTACCAAGCGAGAAACCGGA